ATTCCTTACATAAGGACTCAGAAAATACCGGATCCCCACCTACACAAGCGAATTGCTGATAAAACTCCAAAATGGCATTCTCTTTTGATCCAATTTTTTTTTTCTCCTTATCATTCGGGAAAGACAAGAAAATTTCAGGGTAGCAAACATTATCTATAATTTCTCTGAGATTCGAACCCATAGCTGATGATGGAACTAGAATAGATATTTTTTGTTTCCTACTCACACGCGCCCATATCCTTGCTTTTCTATCAATCTCTAATTCTGATCTTCCTCCCCAATCTGATATTATGGTGCCGGTATAGACCGAAATTCCATTATGGTCCAACTCTGAACGGTAATAAATACCGGGGCTTTGCAATATTTGATTGATCACAATTCTGTATATTCCATTTACTATAGAGGTTCCTAGGGAATTCATTAGAGGAATTTTTCCAATAAATATGGTTTGTTCTTGCCTATCCCTACCGGTTTTCCAAATTAATCCCGCGGGCACATATAATTCAGAAGAATATGTGAGTGATTCATACACAGCATCTCTTTCTTTTATCAAAGGTTCCACTAATCGATATGTTTCCACAAATAATTGAAATTCAATTTCTTGATCTGTATCTTCAATTTTTGGAAACTTATAAAGCTCTTCCGTCAATCCCCGATCAATGAATCTACAAAATCCCTCAAATTGTATCTGACTAAACCCAGGTATTGTAGACATTCCCTCATTTCCATCCCGGAGCATTTTGAGTTTCCCATTTATCGAAAAAATCCCCATTTATTTTCCAGGGCTCATTCTTCATCGAACCATATGGATCGATCTAGTAATGATGCGGATTTATCTAGCAATGATGGAATTCTATTCTGTTTACTGAATCACATGAAATTTTACCCAATTCCATATCATAGATGGAATAATGTATGAAAGAAATACGTATGAGCGGAGAAAAAAAATTCAAATTTGCAACAGATACAAATGGAAATTAATTCATAAAACATTACTGGAAACAAAATTCTGACGCTTAGACTTATGGAGTCTTGCATAGAATCTAAAAAGTGATCCAATTTCTACCTATTACTATGATATTAGTATCTGCTGATTGGGTACCAAAAAAGTCAATGGATTCAGGATTGGATCTGTTCTCTATGAATAAGATAAAGACCGAATGAAAATACTATAGAGTTTAGCCTTTCTTTTTTTAGCACTTAACTTTTTCGCGGATTCCGTTGTTCAAAAATTATTCCCAGAAAAGAGAGGGCCTTTATTAATTACGATTACGCATTTGTTAGTCGAATTCGTGGAATACGATTGAAGTGCGGGTTGTATTTATTAAGCACACGAAGACTATCCACATATCGAGTTCTATTTTGGGCCGTGCTCTATCATAATTTCTACTATATATAATATATATTCAATGAAAAATTGAAGCACACGAATTACCTTAATTCCCCTCCCTATGGGCATATCATAGATAAATAAGATCCCGGATTATCTGTGTAACAATTTCTGTTGTTCCGGGGTTTACATATACACATAATTGGTGTTATACTTGAAATTGAAAAGGATTTATTATTGAAAATTTTTGATACGGATTAGTTGTGTATCAATTGCATTTTGTTATGCCATTAAGGAAACACAATTTTAGATCCAAGAACTTTTCATGAATTAACTGTAAATGGTTAAAGTTAATGGGTCCAATTGAATTTGCGTGGAATTTTTGCTTGTGTGACTCAAAATAAAAAAAAAAAGGGGGGATATTTCCATCTATTTTTATCATTTTGGCGGCATGGCCGAGTGGTAAGGCGGGGGACTGCAAATCCTTTTTCCCCAGTTCAAATCCGGGTGCCGCCTGATCAATAAAAAATGAGAAATTCCTTTGCTTGCTGATAGAATATAATTCGCCGATCCTTGCCTAGCATAAGCAGAGGAAAAAGACTCGAACTTCAGATACTTGCTTTATTTTTAGAAGCTGGAGGTTAAAAGACTGTCAATCCTTGCGCCTGGAGTTCCTGGGAGTATTTTAGTATAGGAAGGAAGAGCTGGGCTATCAAGACTTCCAGTACTAATGTACTGTCTAATGACCTAATGACGGATTCTTGAATTATATAGTTGAGTGAGGAGTTGGTAGTTGTAGAAGATTCTTTGTATACAGACTCGCGAGAATTTATGAGTGCTCAGACATTCAATCAATATTGGGTTGGATGAGTAATTGGCTTTTTTGTTGAAAAAAAAAACTTCGTTATTTTCGGTAACCCCCGGGCAAGAATGTAATGGAGGGTCCCCCGAGTGTCTTTGTGAAATACTCGGAAAGACGCAAGGATTAGATCAAAGGGTAGGTAGAGGTGTGTGATAGATAGTGATCTATCTTGATTGTATATTGTTATGCTTTTTTATTATGATATGAAGGGTAACAAAAGAAACGATAGGTCTTACTATTCCTACAAGTTCCATTAATAGAATTCTCTTGATAATTCCAAGAAAGTAACTGCGTATCTTGCTTGTACTTAATGTTTCTAAATAATCATATATGAACTTGTTATGGGTGGGGTTATTGGATTGGTTTATCATCAGCCTTCGTTCAGAATTCCCTTTTGACTCTGTGCCATTGATTGCATTATTATTAGTAATCAATAATGGAAGAGTTTCTTCATATTCATAGAGATAGGGGACATAATTCACATGGATATAGTAAGTCTTGCTTGGGCTGCTTTAATGGTAGTCTTTACATTTTCCCTTTCACTCGTAGTATGGGGAAGAAGTGGACTCTAGGGTCATTACTAATTTAATTGAGTTGAATAATAAAACTGTATCAATAGTTTCATAAATCGTTCTGCAAAGCGTTTTTAAAGAAAAAGATCTTCATTTCAAAATTATACTGGAATCCTAATCCAGTAATGTAATAGATGAAGAATAACCTTTCAATCAAACAAATATTTCAATGATTCCCATGCTTGTATTTTGAAAGTAAAAGGAATACACATGATATGAAATTTTTTACAACCAAATCCGTCCTAAATAAAATATTTTGATAAACTAGCTTTTAACAGAATTATATATGGATATTACAATGAGGAGCAACCAACCCCCCTTTTTTCTTTTTTTCTCACCTTACTGTTCAAAGAGAAAGTCTATCTGTTATTATGTAGATACGTACTTTATACCATACCGAGAGAAACGTCGATATAGTGTTTGTCCAAGGAACTACTACACATAATAAGATCTTGCGTTGGGTAATTCACATATTGTGCATTTACCTTGGGTTTAGACTCCTAGAAATATTATTTCTGTTTTATAGACTCGCTTAATATCATTATCACGGTTCACGCATTAAAAATAGGTGGTATCTACTACTTACAAATATGTTACAAATAGGAAGAATTCCTTGAATCATCTGTCAACGGATAAATAAATTAGGAATACTAAAAAAATGATGACTAGGGTTCTTTTATATAATCTATTCGATGCCCATACCATATATTTTTACATTGATTTGATTGTTTCGACGGATTCCAGAGGATCCATATTGGAGATAAATTAACTAATAAAATAATAAAACGAGTAATTAGAACCGTAAGACATAAGAGTCAAAGTGGGCATTCGATTATATCATATTGATCAAAATTGGTACAAATCAAATAGATGTAGCAAAGAACTCGAATTGGGGTATTTTTATTTATATGTATATACGGGGTGATCCCTATTAAGCCTATAATATAAAAATATAAATATCTTTATACAGCCCAACCTTCGAATTTGATATTTATATTATACGATAGCGTGGTAGAAAGAAATATAAGAACCTTTCTACCATACTATCAGATCTCATATACTGCTGATTTTAATCCGCTCATTTCATTTAAGATGCGGAATTTAAATCCCTTTCATTTCTTCTCTTCCATTATTGAATTGATAAGAACTAAGAAATCAAGTTTGATTCAAATTAATCATTTTGACTGACCGTTTTTACGTAAATAATAAGTAAAAAAGCAGTAGGAACTAGAATGAACAGTGCAGTAGCAATAAATGCGAGAATATTTACTTCCATAATTTCATCGTTTTTTACTTCATAATAACTCGGGATCTAATCCCATAGAACATAGAGATTCTAAATCTTTCTCCTGTAAATTCAATGGGAGGAATACATCCCGATGATATTGAATCGGATCAATATCATGAATAACAATATATGAGCTATCAAATCTATTCATCGTTGAGAATGGAATAGTATAACATAGGAAGATCTTTTATCCATACGGAATAAAAACAGAATAATAATCAAAAATGGAATTCCTGATCAAATAAAGAATCCCGTTGAATTTCTCATTATTCATTCGTTATTTTCTATAACCTACCGTCTTTTTTATATAATCCTATAAATAATATAAAATAATGAGGTATTATCTGACCCATCTTCCATTGGTCACAAACCCCATCAATCAATAGTAGAAGTTCAATGAAGAAGAAATAATATTTCGAAAACTCAAATTTTTGAGTTGGTTCTTTCTTCGATAAAGACCTTCCCCCTCAATTCAACGGGAATAAAAAAAGATTATGCATTCCCTCACTAAGAAAAGAAACGGGGGTGGATCCTTTCTTTGTTTGATCTTTCTTTTCTTATTATTATTAAAATAATTGGATTGGTAATGGGACACATATATAAATAGAAAAAATAAAGAAGAAATAAGGATCCCTCTGGGAATTAGATCCCACCCCGCATCCTGCCACATAACAAAAAAGAAAGAGATGAGTTGATGGAATCAAGAGATTAATTGAGGGAATCATCGGATACTAGGTCGGGACTGACGGGGCTCGAACCCGCAGCTTCCGCCTTGACAGGGCGGTGCTCTGACCGATTGAACTACAATCCCAGAGAAATAAGGTATACAGCATACGTATTCTTAATGATTTGATTAAAACAATTTCGTATTGTAACAGAGAAAAAACGGAGAAAGGGGTGATATATTAATATCCGCATGGATATGGACTTTAGTGAGAACGATACGGA